TTTGTGCAAAAACAATAGATGCCAAGAAGAACAAAAGACCTTGGACCCGTAGTGGGTCTTGAAGTACTATTTCTGCATCCCCCTGACCAAATCCACCCACATTAGGATTAATTGTTAATGGTTGATCGAGTTTGATAGATTCACCCTCTGAAACAAGAAGTTCTGGTCCTGGGGGGATAATATCAACCACTTGATGTCCATCCAAGGCATCCGTTATGGTTATTTCGTACCCACCTTTTTCTTTTCGTATGATTTTGCTTACTATACCTGTTGCCGTAGCATTATAAACTGTATTGTTACTTTTGTTCCCGTCGGGATAAATCTGGCCCCTTCCCCTGTTTCCGCCTACGTATATGGGATATTTTAAGAAATGAACATCCTTATTACTAGCAGGATCTGGGGAAAGAATAGGAAAGGTGATTTCACTATATTTTTTACCAGGAACAGGACCTATCACAAGAATATTTTTCTTAGTGGGGCGGTAGTTCTGAAAAGACAGATTGCCTATCTTTTCTTTCATCTCGGGCGAAATACGATCAGGCGGGGCTAACTCAAACCCCTCTGGTAAAATAAGAACAGCACCCACATTCAAAGCCCCTTTCTTACCATTAGCAAGAACTTGTTTCAGTTGCATATCATAAGGAATTCTAACAACCGCTTCAAATACAGTATCAGGAAGTACCGCTTGTGGAACCTCAATATCCACGGGTTTATTCGCTAAATGGCAATTGGCACATACAATACGCCCAGTTGCTTCTCGTGGATTTTCATACCCCTGCTGCGCAAAAATGGGATACGCATTTGAAATGGAAGCCCCGGTTATTATATAGATCATGAGCGATACGGAAATGGATCGAGTAATCTCCTCCTTTATCCAAGAAAAAGTATTTCTAGTTTGCATGGTCCAATCATTGATCCCGAAAATTTCTACAATAAAATTAGGTAGGTCACTAGTATAGTTCCCTAGCCACGATTCTGCTATTTACTTTTACTGAAAAAAAATGACTGAAACAGAGGAGAAATTGTATTCTCCTGATGGGTAGAAAGAGTAAAGTAAGTACGACTTTGCATGCTTTGCTTATCTCGAAAGTAAGTAAAGATTATAATTGAATCCGTGAATGATTTTTCAGTCATTCATTGAATGATAAATAACTACAAGTGACGGAGATACACGATTTAAATAACGAAAGATCCAATATTTAAAAATTGTATCTAGAATGACTGGAAAGGTAGAAACAAGACCAGATATAATTTGATCATTATGAGCAAATCCAAAATCTTTGTAGATAGAGCCAATCATTAGTTCCCAACCGTGGGGCGAATGGAATCCGATACATAAATCTGTTAATAAAAGAATAGAAAAAGCTTTTATTGTGTCGCTTAAATTATATAGGAATTCTTGAACCCAAGAGTTAAGAATAAGAAGTTCTTCATTCCCCAAAATAGAATAACCACTTAGAATAACGAAACAGATTAGATTTGTCGAGAAGTGCAAAATCGTATGGATACGATCCTCGTTGTGCAGCTTGATCAATTGGATCGTTTCTTTGTGGATTCCTATACGAAGCTTTTGTAGATGTGTTTCCGGGTATTCTTTTATCATTTCGTCCAACAGGAAGAGTTCCTCTACTTCTATGAATTGTTCTAGAATACTCTTTTCTTGAATATCATTCAAAAAAGTTTCGGATTGCCTAGTATTCCACCAATTAGTAATCCAAGATTTCAGACTTTTATTAAATGAGAGAGAGATCCACCAGGGCAAAAATACTATAGATGCAAGATATAGAAGGGGAGTGAATGCTTTCTTTTTTGCCATTTTTTCATCTGTGAGTTGTTAATGAACCCACCTCATTCGTTGACTTTATGTGATCTAATCTTTCTATCAAGCATGCCTTTCATTATATTATAAAGTAGGGGCCCATGAATCTATTCTCTGTTTTTTTTTGATTCAGTGCTTAGCCCTTGAATCTAATTGAATCTAAAAAGAATACAGAAATAGAAAATAAGAATCCACTTTGAATTCGAATGAAATATATATATTATTGTTATATTGATATTGTTTCCAGATATCTCAATTGATCAAATTCGAAGCAATTCCCCTCTTTTGATAACTGCCCGAAAGGACCTCTTCAAATAATAAAGATTGTTCTATTCAGCTATTCAGATTTTGAGACGAAGGAGCGCCCTGTCTATATCAAGATCGCAATCAAATATGTCGAAAATTTTCGCGGGTTATCTAAACTATATATAGTTTAGAGTCCAGGAATAATTGAAAAAAAAAAATTATGAAAAATATTATGCTGATCAAAAATGAGTGACAAAAAAGACAGAAAAGTTATCATTACATTTATCATTATGTTATAAGAAAGAAATCCACTTGTTTAGTTCTTTAGTTCTTAAGGAGCACAAAAGAAAGGATAAAAGGGGAGGGGCCAATTGAGAAAAGAAAAGTAGAGAAAATTTACAAGATATGATCTATCTGTATCTAACGTATCAACTCCAAATATTGAAAATAAAAAGCGAAAGCCTTTATTTCGAAATACTTTGATATATGAGATGAATCCATTATTTCGATTTCTTGCTTGTTTTGTTACTGAATTAAATTGAGCGGTTTTACATTTACAGACGCATAAAAAACAATTTTTGTGGACAAAAAAAACAGTTTTTTATGTTTTTATGTTATGACTCTTACGTATACGTCCGCTTTGGTTTGAATGGGCATTCTGAAGAAACTTCAGTTTAGTTCTGCTATAGAAAAAAGAGGATTCTTGGATTGAGTTTTTTCCTCCCGGCGAGAAAGCTTTTATTCTGCAATTCATTTCAAAAGACTTCAATCGGTACACGCAAAAAATAGGCCAATTCAGCAGCTTTTTGTTCAATTTCGCGCGGAGTCAAATTCTCATCAGTACGAGTCAAAGGAACGGCCCCCTGGCCTCTGATTTCCATATAAAGGACACGACGAGCATAAATACCCTCTTTAACTTCTATTCTGATGGACTGAATATCTTTCATAAGGAATCGTAGAAAGATGCGACGATTTTTTCCAGGAAAACCCCAACGAAAAATAGATACTATTCCCTCCTTTTTATCGAATCGATCATAACCACTGCCTACATTCCAAAAAATCGTGCACCACAAATAGGAACTAATAAAGAGGCCTGCGATCCCATAGAAAGACATCACGATTCCTTGTGGAAAAAAAACTATTTGCTGAGACGGAAATAAAGATATCAAATTCCTACCAAGATAACTAGAAGTTCCAACTAATAAAAACCCTAATGAACCAAAAAAAAGGATAAAGGCCCAGCAGAAATTGCTTGTTTTTCGAGATCCCACTATAAATTCTATCCATATAGATTCTGATCGCCAACTCATACATACTAGATCCAGTTGCATTTTATTCGAATTGAGAGAATAACCAAAAAAATTCGACTTTACTTTTTTTGTTTCCGAAGTAACTCTCATCAACTAGTACTATTTTGATATGAACTTTTAGAAGGAATTCATCAAATTGCTTAGATCTAAAATCATCCCCCTTATATGATCGCCTATACGGATCTACTAGATATATAGACTTTAATTTCATACATCCGTTCGGTACCGATCCACTTGCTATAATTCATTTCACCCTATATCATGTTTACGTATGCATAAGAGGGGCTTTTTCATTTATGTTCGGTTCGGAGAAGCCGGATGTTATACAATATTCTACTAAATAGGTATCCATGGCATCTAAGTCTTGAAAAAAAAATAGATAAGATTTGGTCTTGGCCCCATCGAATCTAAAAAATCTTAGTTTTTTGAACATACAAAGATAAAGAAGCCATTGCAATTGCCGGAAATACTAGGCCTACTAAAGGCACAAAAATAGAGGGAAAACTGCTGAAAGTTGTCATAAAATGGGTACCTCAATTTAATATTTGTACCTGTTATTGTTATATTGTTAGTTAGAAATATATCTTATAATGATTATATTATAATATAATTCGTATATTATACTAAGTATATCTAAATACTAAGTATATCTAAGGGAGTCTATATATGTAATAGATATCTAATAAGTGCAAGGAATGTAGAATTAAATAAAAGGACTTGCCCATCTTTCTAAATCAAATAAAATAGGTGTATGATAAGATAATCCACTTTCTTTATTATCTTACTTTATTCTTACTTTTCTTATTATTCTATTGTTCTTGTCTTCTAATTTGCATTTTAGAATTTAATAAAGAAAGGGTTTATTACAAATTGTCGAAAGATTCGATTCGTTAGAATCCAATCCAAGAACAGGGATTATTAGTAAAAATAGAATTTTCGGGAGATATAGAAAGATGCAAAACTCTATATTTCTATTCTATTTTTTCTCTATTTAAATTATATATACTATATACATACGCAATAGAGGAAGATCAAATTCGTTTTATTTGTCTCTTGTCTCTCAAAATTCGAATTTCATTTCACAGAAGGAAAAATTCGCTTTTTATCTTGTTGATAGAGGTTTACTCATTAGTAATATCAGATAATAATAATTATCCCCATAATTTGTTTTTCGACAATTCCATTTTTTGTCACAAAGTCAAAGCCCGCGTAATGGGCTTTGACTTTGATTCTGATAAACTAACTAACTACCTTTTCACTACAAAAAAAATAGTTTCACTTAAGACTCTACTTGATTGAATTTTGATTCAAAGGAAAAAAACCGTGGAGCTGAACTAACTCACTCAGAACACCTTTTAAAGGATTACGTGGTACGATTGGATCGAATAAACCCTTATGGAATAAATATTCAGCCGCCTGTGAACCTTCCGGTATTGTTTTATTCAATGTTTGCTCAATTACTCTTTTACCCGCAAATGCAATATAGGCATTGGGTTCAGCAATAATGATATCCCCCAACATACCAAAACTCGCGGTCACTCCACCAGTAGTAGGAGATGTAAGAATTGATACATAAAATAACTTTTTATTTGATTGATAATCATATAAAGCGGAAGATATTTTAG